GATCCTTCGATAAAAAGATTCATTCTCTTCATAAAAAAGAGGAGGTAGAATCAAAAAAGAAATCTTTTTTGATTCATCTCTGGAGTTGAATACCTTATTCAAGAATTTTTTTTGATCTAACCCGTAGGAATCAATAGAAAAGGCAAATCCCCTATGATACACCAGATCCGGCCCGGTTATTGATAGAGTGAATAGATCTGCCATTTCTTGAAATTTCTCTTCTGATTCAAAATCGTGGTGTAACGTGTATCCCCCCTTGTTCTGGCCATGGAATAGATGAAATAAATAAAAAAATGGATTTTTGTTCAAGAATGAAATCTTATTGGAACTGTCCATATCCGGTGCATCCTTCGGAACCATATCAGATCCCGGATCTGATGAAATAGGATGAATTGAGACGGTATTTTGTAAATACGTAATTATCTTGAATATATCAACCATTTCTTTATTTTCCGATCGCCTGGAAAGAACAAAAGAAACATCCTTTTTTTTATTCAAAAATTTCTGATCTCTAGTGGACCTCTCAGTATCAGTAGGATTCGAACCCAGATGAAGTTCTGACCATCTGTCAGAGAAAAAAGAACGAATTGATCTTGTAGGATTCCCAAGAAATTCTTCGATTTCTTCCGGAAGCAGATGATTATTCATCTGCTTCTCACGTTCCGCGAATAGCCGGGACATTGAGGAAGATCCAAAAAGGCATTTCGGGAATCGATCTGATTCTATCTCTGTTCCTTCCGTTTGAAGAAAGGAAGGATCCCAAAGAATCGATCTTTCTTTTTGAATATTTGACAATGCATTCCGTACCTTGCTAAAAAACCGATCCTTGTTTACCAACCACACATTGTCTAACCAAATCAAATTCTCTCTCGATACGTTCCTCAAAAAATCCGATTCGTGCTGATTCTTTCCCCAACTAACGAAGAGATCTTGGTGGAATTGCCACATATGAAATTGAGCACAATTTTGCAAAGAAATACCCCACTTGTTTCTCGAGAAGAGATGGGAAACATGCTCAATATAATTTGATTGAATAGTTTCCTCAGCTCCTTGTTGTTTGAAGAACCCCCCCCCTTCAATTGGTCTTTTTTCACGAAAAGCGGACATGAGATAACAAATCAAGTCTTTCCCTAAGACTTCGAATAGCTGTCCCGAATTCAAGTTGAGTATGTTTCGCTTCTTCCTCGGAGAAAGACGATCAAACAATTCCCAATCATGGTCCTTGCGGATCAGATCATCCGTATAGGATAAAAAAAGAAACTCCAGATATTTGCTATCTCTCTCTTTGAATGAGATCTCAATTCCAGCTACGGTTTTATTAGATACCTTACAACTAGAATTAGAATCCCTCTTTTTTCCGATCCGGTTCCTCCACCACCGCGAACCCCGGTTAGATTCAGGCATGATACACTTTTTATTTATTGGGAGAACCCAAGTACTCTCTTGCGGATCCACGAAACAACTCTCAGAACTATTTTTCCCTTTTGGAAGATACAGGGGCGAAACAATCAACCTATTGATATTGCAAGACCAAAAAGATTCTTCCAATGTCTCATTTCTGGGTCCAATGGAATTCATAGGTATAGGAAGAAGCCCCATCAAATAGAGATTTTTTCTTTCGACAATCTTTCGATTGTTAATACGAGATATAAGGACCGCTACTACAAGCAGTACTATACCTTTGATCGTGAAATATCGATTGCTTCTTGAACCCTGTGAATCACGTGAAAGTAAGATACTCCAAATTCGGGGGTCAAAGAGTTTCATAAAACGTTCTTGGTGGAAAAGAATGTGAGTGAAAGATCCCACTGAATTGAATTTGGTCCATGAATCTAAGAAATAGTGAGAATTCTTGATCTCTCTCAATATCTCTCTCAATTCGAAGATCCAGGATTTAAATTGATGTCCTCTCATTGATTCCTCCTAAAGATTTCATTTCAATTGGAATTTGGTTATTCACGATGTACGATGATCCCTGTTAAGCATCCATGGCTGAATGGTTAAAGCGCCCAACTCATAATTGGCAAATTCGTAGGTTCAATTCCTGCTGGATGCACGCCAATGGGAACGTTCAATAAGTCTATTAGAATTGGCTCTGTATCAATGGAATCTCATCATCCATACATACCGAATTGGTATGGTATATTCATACCATAACATATGAACAGTAAGAACTAGAATTCTTATCGATACTGGAACTCATAGGGAAGAAAATGGATTTATGGATGGAATCAAATATGCAGTATTTACAGAAAAAAGTATTCGGTTATTGGGGAACAATCAATATACTTCTAATGTCGAATCAGGATCAACTAGGACAGAAATAAAACATTGGGTCGAACTCTTCTTTGGCGTCAAGGTAATAGCTATAAATAGTCATCGAGTCCCCGGAAAGGGTAGAAGAATGGGACCTATTATGGGACATACAATGCATTACAAACGTATGATCATTACGCTTCAACCGGGTTATTCTATTCCACCTCTTATAGAGAAAAGAACT